GCTAGCGTAGCTTAATACAAAGCATAACACTGAAGATGTTAAGATGAGCCCTGAAAAGCCCCGCGTGCACAAAGGCATGGTCCCGACCTTACCATCAGCTGTAGCTCAACTTACACATGCAAGTCTCCGCAACCCCGTGAGTAAGCCCTTAATCCCCTGCCCGGGGACGAGGAGCAGGCATCAGGCACAAACCTCTAGCCCAAGACGCCAGGCCTAGCCACACCCCCAAGGGAATTCAGCAGTGATAAATATTAAGCCATAAGTGAAAACTTGACTCAGTTAGAGCTAAGAGGGCCGGTAAAACTCGTGCCAGCCACCGCGGTTAAACGAGAGGCCCTAGTTGATGGTGCAACGGCGTAAAGGGTGGTTAAGGATAGCGAAACAATAAAGTCGAATGGCCCTTTGGCTGTCATACGCTTCTAGGAGTCCGAAGCCCAATATACGAAAGTAGCTTTAAGAAAGTCCACCTGACCCCACGAAAACTGAGAAACAAACTGGGATTAGATACCCCACTATGCTCAGTCATAAACCCAGATGTCCAACTACAATTAGACATCCGCCCGGGTACTACGAGCATTAGCTTGAAACCCAAAGGACCTGACGGTGCCTCAGACCCCCCTAGAGGAGCCTGTTCTAGAACCGATAACCCTCGTTAAACCTCACCGCTTCTAGCCATCCCAGCCTATATACCGCCGTCGTCAGCTTACCCTGTGAAGGTAATAAAAGTAAGCAAAATGGGCACAACCCAGAACGTCAGGTCGAGGTGTAGCGTACGGAGCGGGAAGAAATGGGCTACATTTTCTACTATAGAACATTACGGATACGCAACGTGAAATAGTGCTTGAAGGAGGATTTAGTAGTAAAAAGGAAGCAGTGTGTCCTTTTGAACCCGGCTCTGAGGCGCGTACACACCGCCCGTCACTCTCCCCTGTCGAAATGCAACGAAGCTACATAACACTAAAGCTCTGACAAGGGGAGGCAAGTCGTAACATGGTAAGTGTACCGGAAGGTGCACTTGGGTAAAATTCAGGGCGTGGCTGAGTTAGCCAAGCATCTCACTTACACCGAGAAGACATCCATGCAAGTTGGATCACCCTGAGCCAACCAGCTAGCTTAACTACCAATATAAAGTAACACTATTTATAACAAAACAAGACCAAACCCCACAAACTAAACCATTTTTTTACCTGAGTATGGGAGACAGAAAAGGTTCACCCAAAGCAATAGAAAAAGTACCGCAAGGGAAAGCTGAAAGAGAAATGAAACAACCCATATAAGCGCTAAAAAACAAAGACTAAACCTTGTACCTTTTGCATCATGATTTAGCCAGCACCCTCAAGCGAAGAGACCTTTAGTTTGATACCCCGAAACCAAGTGAGCTACCCCGAGACAGCCTATGTATTTAGGGCTAACCCGTCTCTGTGGCAAAAGAGTGGGAAGAGCTCCGGGTAGAAGTGACAGACCTACCGAACTTGGTGATAGCTGGTTGCCTAAGAAATGAATAGAAGTTCAGCCTCGCACACCCCGAATCAAGAAACACATTCTCAAGATATAAGGGAAACGTACGAGAGTTAGTTGAAGGGGGTACAGCCCCTTTAACAAAGGATACAACCTTCACAGGAGGATAAAGATCATAATAAACAAAATATACTGTTCTAGTGGGCCTGAAAGCAGCCACCTAAACAGAAAGCGTTAAAGCTCGGACAGAAGGAAATTTATTATCCCGATAAAAAATCTTACTCCCCTAACTGTATTAGGCCAACCCATGCCCCCATGGATGAGACTATGCTAGAATGAGTAACAAGAAGACTAGATCTTCTCCCGCCACAAGTGTAGACCAGATCGGACCAACCACTGGAATTTAACGAGCCCAACTAAAGAGGGCACTGTGAATAATAATAGACCTCGAGAAGAGCTCACAACTAAATAATCGTTAACCCCACACTGGAGTGGCATTTTAAGGGAAAGACTAAAAGAAGGGGAAGGAACTCGGCAAACACAAGCCTCGCCTGTTTACCAAAAACATCGCCTCCTGCAACGTAAAGTATAGGAGGTCCAGCCTGCCCAGTGACTACGGGTTCAACGGCCGCGGTATATTGACCGTGCAAAGGTAGCGCAATCACTTGTCTTTTAAATAGAGACCTGTATGAATGGCTAGACGAGGGCTTAACTGTCTCCCCCCTCCAGTCAGTGAAATTGATCTATCCGTGCAGAAGCGGGTATAATTATACAAGACGAGAAGACCCTTTGGAGCTTAAGGTACAAAATTCAGCCATGTTAAACAACTCCGTAGAAAGCAAGAACTTAATGGCCATGAAATTTTACCTTCGGTTGGGGCGACCGCGGAGGAAAAGCAAGCCTCCGAGTGGACTGGGCCAAGACCCCTAAAGCCAAAAGAAACATCTTTAAGCCGCAGAACATCTGACCAACAATGATCCGACTAAAAAGCCGATCAACGGACCAAGTTACCCTAGGGATAACAGCGCAATCCTCTCCCAGAGCCCATATCGACGAGGGGGTTTACGACCTCGATGTTGGATCAGGACATCCTGATGGTGCAGCCGCTATCAAGGGTTCGTTTGTTCAACGATTAAAGTCCTACGTGATCTGAGTTCAGACCGGAGCAATCCAGGTCAGTTTCTATCTGTAACGCTACTTTTCCCAGTACGAAAGGATCGGAAAAGAGGGGCCTATACCTAACGCATGCCCCACCCCTAATTCATGAAAACAAATAAATTAAAGAAGGGAGGGCCAAAACCCCTACCACCCAAGATAAGGGCATACTGGGGTGGCAGAGCATGGTAAATTGCGTAAGGCCTAAGCCCTTATACCCAGAGGTTCAAGTCCTCTCCCCAGTTTATGCTTAACACTCTAATAACTCACCTGATTAATCCACTCGCCTACATCGTTCCCGTCTTATTAGCTGTAGCATTCCTAACCTTACTAGAACGAAAGGTACTAGGGTATATACAACTTCGGAAAGGGCCTAATGTGGTTGGGCCTTACGGATTACTACAACCTATCGCCGACGGGGTTAAATTATTTATTAAAGAGCCCGTCCGCCCCTCCACATCGTCCCCTTTCTTGTTCTTAGCAACCCCAATCCTTGCACTAACCCTCGCCCTCACCCTTTGAGCACCCATCCCCATGCCTCACCCAGTCATTAACCTCAACCTAGGTGTTCTATTTATCTTAGCATTGTCGAGCCTTGCAGTATATTCTATTCTTGGCTCAGGGTGGGCCTCAAATTCGAAATACGCGCTTATTGGAGCCCTTCGGGCAGTCGCCCAGACAATTTCATACGAAGTAAGCCTTGGACTCATCTTACTCTCAGTAATTGTCTTCTCCGGAGGCTATACCCTTCAGACGTTTAATACAGCCCAAGAGAGCGTATGATTACTAATCCCCGCATGACCATTGGCCGCAATGTGGTACATCTCAACCCTTGCAGAGACCAATCGAGCACCCTTTGACCTGACGGAGGGCGAGTCAGAGCTTGTCTCAGGCTTCAATGTAGAATATGCAGGAGGGCCCTTCGCCCTATTTTTCCTGGCCGAGTATGCCAACATCCTTCTCATAAATACCCTCTCGGCCGTACTATTCTTAGGGACCTCGTATTTTCCAGCCATTCCCGAACTCACCTCGATTGGCCTGATAGTTAAAGCCGCACTTTTATCCGTACTATTCCTATGGGTCCGAGCCTCCTACCCACGATTCCGGTACGACCAACTTATACATTTGGTGTGGAAAAATTTCCTCCCCCTGACACTGGCCCTCGTGTTATGGCATGTATCCCTCCCGATTGCTCTGGCGGGACTTCCACCACAACTGTAACTCAGGAACTGTGCCCGAGCGCCCAGGGACCACTTTGATAGAGTGGCTTACAGGGGTTAAAATCCCCTCAGTTCTTAGAAAGAAGGGGGTCGAACCCATGCCCAAGAGATCAAAACTCTTAGTGCTTCCTCTACACCACTTTCTATGATGGGGTCAGCTAAATAAGCTTTCGGGCCCATACCCCGAACATGACGGTTAAACTCCCTCCTCCATCAATGAACCCTTACGTATTAGTCACCCTCTTATCCAGCCTTGGCCTAGGGACCACCCTCACCTTTGCCAGCTCCCACTGATTATTGGCCTGAATAGGACTAGAGATTAATACTCTAGCAATCGTCCCTTTAATGGCACAACACCACCACCCTCGCGCAGTAGAGGCCACTACAAAATACTTTCTTACCCAGGCCACTGCAGCCGCCGTCATCCTCTTTGCAAGCACAACTAACGCCTGGGCCACAGGAGAATGGAGCATGACTAATATATCGGACCCACTTGCCAGCGCAATAATTCTTGCTGCCTTAGCACTTAAGATTGGGCTAGCACCAATACACTTCTGGATGCCCGAAGTATTACAAGGCCTAGACTTACTCACAGGTCTGATTCTCTCTACCTGACAAAAGCTTGCCCCACTTGCCCTTCTAATTCAGACAGCCCAAGCTTTTGACCCACTTCTCCTCACAACCCTCGGACTTATATCCACCCTAATTGGAGGCTGGGGCGGGTTGAACCAGACCCAACTACGAAAAGTCTTAGCCTACTCCTCTATTGCACACATAGGCTGAATGATTATTGTTCTCCAGTACGCCCCGCAACTTACCCTCCTCGCACTACTAACCTATATCTTGATAACATCCGCAGCCTTCTTAACACTAAAGCTCTCACACGCCACAAATGTTAACACCCTCGCGACCGTCTGGTCGAAAAGCCCTGTCCTAACGGCAACAGCCGCCCTAGTCTTATTATCCCTTGGAGGCCTTCCTCCCCTAACCGGATTTATACCAAAATGGTTAATTCTGCAAGAACTAACTAAACAGAGCCTCCCCCTGACTGCAACGGTAATAGCCCTTGCCGCCTTAATCAGCCTGTACTTTTATTTACGACTCTGCTACGCGATAACACTCACCATCTCCCCCAACACTACTACCTCAACCACCCCTTGACGAACCCAAACCACTCAAGCCTCTGTTCCCCTGGCCCTGTTCACCGTAATAGCTCTGGGCCTTTTGCCCGTGACCCCAACCATTATAATACTTGTTATTTAGGGGCTTAGGATAACATCAGACCAAGAGCCTTCAAAGCTCTAAGCAGAAGTGAAAATCTTCTAGCCCCTGATAAGACCTACAAGAGTTTATCTTGCATCTTCTGAATGCAAATCAAATGTTTTTGTTAAACTAAGGCCTTTCTAGATGGGAAGGCCTCGATCCTACAAACTCTTAGTTAACAGCTAAGCGCTCAAGCCAGCGAGCATCCATCTACTTTCCCGCCGTTTACCGAGTAAGGCGGGAAAGCCCCGGCAGGCTATTACTCTGCGTCTCTGGATTTGCAATCCAACGTGGTCTCTCCACCACGGGGCTTGATAGGAAGAGGACTTAAACCTCTGTCTTCGGGGCTACAACCCACCGCCTACGCGCTCGGCTACCCTACCTGTGGCAATTACACGCTGATTCTTTTCTACAAACCACAAAGACATTGGCACCCTATATCTAGTATTTGGTGCCTGAGCCGGAATAGTGGGGACCGCTTTAAGCCTCCTTATTCGAGCCGAGCTAAGCCAACCTGGGTCACTCCTAGGTGACGACCAAATCTATAATGTTATTGTTACTGCCCACGCCTTCGTAATGATTTTCTTTATAGTAATGCCAATCCTAATTGGCGGATTTGGAAACTGACTCGTACCTCTAATAATCGGGGCACCTGATATAGCATTCCCACGAATAAATAACATAAGCTTCTGGCTTTTACCCCCATCATTCCTACTACTGCTAGCTTCTTCTGGAGTTGAAGCTGGTGCCGGGACAGGATGAACTGTTTACCCCCCACTTGCAGGCAACCTAGCCCATGCAGGAGCATCAGTAGATCTCACAATCTTCTCTCTTCACTTAGCAGGTGTATCATCAATCCTAGGGGCAGTTAACTTTATTACCACAATTATTAATATGAAACCTCCAGCCATCTCTCAATACCAGACACCCCTTTTCGTGTGAGCCGTACTCGTAACTGCTGTCCTTCTACTTCTATCATTACCTGTTCTGGCTGCCGGAATTACTATGCTCCTCACTGACCGAAATTTAAATACCACATTTTTCGACCCTGCAGGAGGAGGTGACCCAATTCTGTATCAACATTTATTCTGATTCTTCGGCCATCCAGAGGTCTACATTCTTATTTTACCAGGGTTTGGGATTATCTCACATGTTGTAGCTTATTACGCAGGTAAAAAAGAACCATTCGGCTACATAGGAATAGTCTGAGCTATGATAGCCATCGGCCTCCTAGGATTTATTGTTTGAGCCCATCACATGTTTACTGTCGGAATAGACGTAGACACCCGTGCCTATTTTACATCCGCAACAATAATTATTGCCATCCCAACCGGTGTAAAAGTGTTTAGCTGACTTGCTACACTCCATGGAGGCTCAATTAAATGAGAAACTCCTATACTATGGGCCTTAGGCTTCATTTTCCTCTTCACAGTCGGGGGGCTGACAGGAATTGTCCTCGCCAATTCATCACTTGACATTGTCCTCCATGACACATACTATGTTGTTGCCCACTTCCACTATGTATTATCAATAGGGGCTGTATTTGCTATTATGGCGGCATTTGTTCACTGATTCCCGCTATTTTCAGGATACACCCTAAATGACACTTGAACAAAAATCCACTTTGCTGTAATATTTATTGGTGTAAACCTCACGTTCTTCCCACAACATTTCTTAGGTTTAGCAGGAATACCACGACGGTATTCTGACTACCCAGATGCCTATGCCCTCTGAAATACAGTATCATCCATCGGCTCACTCATCTCACTAGTAGCGGTAATTATGTTCTTATTTATCCTATGAGAAGCCTTCGCCGCCAAACGGGAAGTATCCTCAGTAGAGCTAACCATGACAAATGTAGAATGACTACATGGCTGCCCTCCACCATACCACACATTTGAGGAGCCAGCATTCGTCCAAGTTCAATCAAACTAACGAGAAAGGGAGGAATTGAACCCCCATGTACTGGTTTCAAGCCAGTCACATAACCACTCTGTCACTTTCTTCTAGAGACATTAGTAAAATTTGCACATTACATCACCTTGTCGAGGTGAAATTACAGGTTAAACTCCTGTATGCCTTAAACTTAATGGCACACCCCACACAACTAGGATTCCAAGACGCGGCATCACCCGTTATAGAAGAACTTCTCCACTTCCATGACCACGCCCTAATAATTGTATTTTTAATTAGCACAATAGTACTCTATATTATTGTTGCAATAGTTTCAACCAAACTTACCAACAAGTATATCTTAGACTCCCAAGAAATCGAGATTGTATGGACAGTTTTACCAGCAGTCATTTTAGTTTTAATTGCTCTCCCCTCTCTTCGAATTTTATACCTCATAGACGAAGTTAATGACCCTCACTTAACAATTAAAGCCATAGGGCACCAATGATATTGAAGCTACGAATATACAGACTATGAAGACCTAGGATTTGACTCGTATATAATTCCCACCCAAGACCTCACGCCGGGACAATTTCGACTCCTAGAGACAGACCACCGAATAGTAGTTCCAATAGAATCACCAATTCGTGTTCTAGTATCCGCTGAAGACGTATTACACTCCTGAGCCATTCCATCTCTTGGTGTAAAAATAGATGCAGTGCCTGGACGATTAAATCAAACTGCCTTTATTGCCTCACGTCCAGGCGTATTTTACGGACAATGCTCTGAAATCTGTGGAGCCAACCACAGCTTCATGCCTATTGTGGTTGAGGCCGTTCCACTAAAACATTTCGAGAGCTGATCCACATTAATACTAGAAGACGCCTCACTAGGAAGCTAATTACCGGACAAAGCGTTGGCCTTTTAAGCCAAAGTTTGGTGCCTACCGACCACCTCTAGTGACATGCCTCAACTTAACCCTAGCCCCTGATTCGCAATCCTGGTATTTTCATGATTCATTTTCCTCACCATTATTCCAACCAAAGTCTTAAACCACTTAACACCTAATGAACCAACCCCAATAAGTGAAGAAAAACATAAAACAGACTCCTGAAACTGACCATGATAACTAGCTTTTTTGATCAATTTGCAAGCCCCTCCCTCCTAGGTATTCCGCTCATCGCCATTGCAATTGCACTTCCATGAGTATTATTCCCTACCCCATCATCTCGCTGAATTAACAACCGACTCACTACTGTTCAAGCATGGTTTATTAACCGCTTCACTAATCAGTTATTAATGCCTTTGAATGTAGGGGGACACAAGTGAGCACTAATGTTGACCTCCTTAATAGTGTTCCTTATTACTATTAATATATTAGGCCTTCTCCCCTACACCTTTACACCCACAACACAACTGTCATTAAATATAGGACTTGCTGTACCTCTATGACTTGCCACAGTTATTATTGGCATACGAAACCAGCCAACAGTTGCTCTCGGACATCTCCTACCTGAAGGAACCCCTATTCCTCTAATCCCCGTACTAATTATTATCGAAACAATTAGTCTGTTTATTCGACCATTAGCTCTAGGGGTCCGACTTACAGCCAACCTGACTGCGGGCCATCTTCTTATTCAACTTATTGCCACGGCCGTATTCGTATTACTACCGATGATGCCGACTGTGGCAATCCTTACCGCCACCGTCCTTTTCCTTTTAACCCTTCTAGAGGTTGCAGTAGCAATGATTCAAGCCTACGTGTTTGTGCTACTCCTAAGCCTTTACATGCAAGAGAACGTCTAATGGCCCACCAAGCACATGCATATCACATGGTTGATCCTAGCCCATGACCACTAACCGGAGCCGTCGGTGCCTTGCTAATGACATCCGGCCTGGCAATCTGGTTTCACTTCCACTCAGCAACACTAATAACCCTTGGATTAGTTCTATTACTCCTTACAATATTTCAGTGATGACGTGACATTATTCGAGAGGGAACCTTCCAAGGTCACCACACACCACCAGTGCAAAAAGGACTACGATATGGAATGATCTTATTCATTACTTCCGAGGTGTTCTTCTTCTTAGGCTTCTTCTGAGCCTTCTACCACTCAAGCCTGGCCCCAACACCTGAACTAGGTGGCTGCTGACCCCCCACAGGAATTACCACATTAGACCCCTTTGAAGTACCCCTCCTCAATACAGCTGTACTATTAGCATCTGGGGTAACAGTCACATGAGCCCACCATAGCATTATAGAGGGCGAACGGAAACAAGCCATTCAATCTCTCACACTTACAATCCTACTGGGGTTCTACTTTACTGCCCTCCAAGCAATAGAGTATTATGAAGCACCTTTCACAATCGCAGACGGAGTGTATGGCTCAACATTCTTTGTAGCCACAGGATTCCACGGACTGCATGTCATTATTGGCTCAACCTTTCTAGCCGTTTGTCTTCTCCGCCAGATTCAATACCACTTTACGTCTGAACACCATTTCGGCTTTGAAGCCGCTGCCTGATACTGACACTTTGTAGACGTAGTGTGATTATTCCTTTACGTGTCAATCTATTGATGAGGCTCATATCTTTCTAGTATTAAAGTTTGTACAAGTGACTTCCAATCATTTAGTCTTGGTTAGACCCCAAGGAAAGATAATGAACTTAATTACAACCATTTTTGTTATTGCCGTAGCCCTCTCATTAATCCTGGCAATTGTATCTTTCTGATTACCGCAGATGAACCCAGACGCAGAGAAACTCTCCCCTTATGAATGTGGATTTGACCCACTAGGGTCTGCCCGATTACCCTTCTCCTTGCGATTCTTTTTAGTAGCAATTCTGTTCCTCCTATTCGACTTAGAAATTGCCCTCCTCCTCCCACTACCATGAGGGGATCAACTCCATAGCCCAACCGGAACATTCTTCTGGGCCACCACAGTCCTGATCCTATTAACCCTCGGGTTAATCTACGAATGAACCCAAGGAGGCCTAGAATGAGCAGAATAGGAGGCTAGTCTAAAAAAGACCTCTGATTTCGGCTCAGAAAATTGTGGTTTAAGTCCACGGCCCCCTTATGACACCAGTACATTTTAGCTTCACCTCACCATTTATTTTAGGCCTTATAGGACTAGCATTCCATCGTACACATCTACTCTCCGCGCTCCTATGCTTAGAGGGGATAATACTGTCCCTATTTATTGCATTACCCCTATGGACGCTACAGTTTGAATCAACAAGCTTCTCCACTGCCCCTATACTACTACTGGCTTTCTCCGCTTGCGAAGCAAGCACGGGCCTTGCACTCTTAGTAGCCACAGCCCGAACCCATGGCACCGACCGCTTACAAAACCTTAATCTTCTACAATGCTAAAAGTATTAATTCCTACGATTATAATATTCCCAACAATTTGGCTGGCCTCTCCCAAGTGATTATGGTCAATTACCGCCACCCACGGCCTCTTAATTGCCCTTACAAGCCTCACATGACTCAGCTGAACATCAGAGACCGGGTGGACTATGTCCAACGCCTATTTAGCCACAGACCCTTTATCAACCCCCCTCCTGGTATTAACATGCTGACTCCTTCCCTTAATGATTTTAGCTAGCCAAAACCATGTTAGCCCTGAACCTATTGCACGCCAGCGCCTCTATATTACACTTCTTACCTCATTGCAAACCTTCCTAATTATGGCCTTCGGCGCCACAGAAATCATTATATTTTACATCATATTTGAGGCCACCCTCATCCCCACCCTTATCATTATCACTCGCTGAGGAAACCAAACTGAACGCCTCAACGCAGGTACCTACTTCTTATTTTATACTTTAGCCGGATCTCTTCCACTTTTAGTTGCTCTACTCCTCCTTCAGCAATCCACAGGGACTTTATCCCTTCTGATTATTCAATATACCCCCACTCTGTTGGTGAGCTCCTGAGGCCATAAAATCTGATGGGCAGGTTGTTTAATTGCCTTTTTAGTAAAAATGCCTCTTTATGGAGTACATCTTTGACTACCAAAAGCACACGTAGAAGCCCCCGTTGCAGGGTCCATAGTGCTAGCAGCAATTCTATTGAAGCTTGGGGGCTATGGCATGATACGAATAATGATAATACTAGAACCGCTCTCTAAGGAGCTAATCTACCCGTTTATTATTTTGGCACTTTGAGGCATTATTATGACGGGCTCTATTTGCCTACGACAAACTGATCTCAAATCATTAATTGCTTACTCCTCTGTAAGTCACATAGGACTCGTAGCAGGGGGCATTCTAATTCAAACCCCATGAGGATTTTCAGGGGCAATCATCCTGATAATTGCCCATGGCTTAGTATCCTCAATACTATTCTGCTTGGCCAATACAGCTTATGAGCGGACCCACAGTCGGACCATAGTCCTCGCGCGAGGCTTACAAGTAATTTTCCCATTAACAGCAGTTTGATGATTTATTGCAAACCTAGCCAACTTAGCACTACCCCCGCTCCCTAACCTAATAGGAGAACTTATGATTATCACGACCCTCTTTAACTGATCCCCTTGAACTATTGCACTCACCGGGTTAGGGACATTAATTACTGCAGCTTACTCCCTCTATATGTTCTTGATATCCCAGCGCGGCCCAACACCACACCATATTGTGAAACTCCCACCATTTCACACCCGAGAACACCTACTGATGGCCCTCTACCTCACTCGAGCGATTCTAGTCATAACAAAACCAGAACTTATATGAGGGTGATGTTACTAGTAAGTATAGTTTAATCAAAATATCAGATTGTGATTCTGAAAATAGGGGTTAAACCCCCCTTACTCACCAAGGAAGGACAGAAATCAATAAGTGCTGCTAATACTTATGCTCCGAGGTTAAACTCCTCGGCTTCCTTACGCTTCTGAAGGATAACAGCTCATCCGTTGGTCTTAGGAACCAAAAACTCTTGGTGCAAATCCAAGCAGAAGCTATGACCTCGACAGCCTTAATCATATCCTCGTCATTCACCTTAATCATCACAATTCTTATTTTACCTCTACTCACAACGTTAAATCCAAACCCCCAGAAATCAGATTGAGCAGCTACCCATGTAAAAGCTGCCGTTAGCACCGCATTCTTCGTAAGCCTACTACCCCTAATAGTTTACCTCACCCAAGGAGCAGAGAACATTACCACAAACTGACAGTGAATAAACACACAGATATTTGACACGAACATTAGCTTTAAGTTTGACCACTACTCCCTTATTTTCACCCCTATTGCTCTCTTTGTAACATGATCTATTTTAGAATTTGCACTGTGGTACATACACTCCGACCCCAACATGAACCGGTTCTTCAAATATCTATTGCTATTCTTGGTAGCCATAATTATTCTCGTTACAGCTAACAACCTATTCCAGTTATTTATTGGCTGAGAAGGAGTTGGAATTATATCCTTTCTACTCATTGGGTGATGACATGGACGAGCAGACGCTAACACAGCAAGCCTTCAGGCAGTAATTTACAACCGCATCGGGGATATCGGACTAATCTTAGCCATAGCGTGATTTGCAATGAATCTAAACTCCTGAGAAATTCAGCAAATTTTTGCTTTATCAAAAAACTACGACATGACGATCCCACTAATTGCGCTCATCCTAGCAGCAGCAGGAAAGTCGGCCCAATTTGGCCTACACCCATGACTTCCATCAGCCATAGAGGGCCCAACGCCAGTGTCTGCGCTACTTCACTCTAGCACTATAGTGGTTGCTGGTATCTTCCTATTAATTCGCTTGCACCCCCTTATAGAAAATAATCAACTAGCACTGTCAGGCTGCCTATGACTAGGGGCACTTACTACCTTATATACCGCCACTTGCGCACTGACCCAAAATGACATCAAGAAAATTATCGCTTTCTCAACATCAAGCCAACTTGGACTAATGATAGTAACCATCGGGTTAAACCAACCACAACTAGCATTCATCCATATCTGTACTCACGCATTCTTTAAAGCCATGCTTTTCCTCTGCTCCGGGTCCATTATCCACAGCCTGAATGATGAACAGGACATTCGAAAGATGGGAGGCCTCCACAAACTTTTACCTATCACCTCGACCTGTATCACCATTGGAAGCTTAGCACTAGCAGGCACCCCATTCCTCGCCGGATTCTTCTCAAAAGATGCTATTATTGAAGCCCTCAACACATCCCACACTAACGCCTGAGCCCTCGGCCTAACACTCATCGCCACATCATTCACTGCTGTTTACAGTTTCCGACTCATCTACTTCGTGACTATAGGGTCTCCCCGATTCCTTCCACTTTCCCCCATTAATGAAGACAACCCACTCATAGTCCAGCCTATTAAACGCCTTGCCTGAGGGAGTATTATTGCAGGACTTGTCATTACATACAACTTCCTCCCCATAAAAACCCCAATTATGACCATGCCTACTACTCTAAAAGTAGCTGCCCTGATAGTAAGTATTACCGGCCTTCTCGTAGCTATGGAACTTGCAGCCAAAACCAATAACCCCTATAAGACCGCTTTCAAGAACTCCCCTTACCATTTCTCAAATATGCTGGGATATTTCCCCTCATTAATACACCGACTCTCCCCAAAAGCCAGCCTAGTTCTTGGACAATCAACCGCCACTAAACTCGACCAGACCTGACTTGAGATTGCAGGCCCAAAGGCGATAACACTTACACAAGTAATGCTAGCACAAGTAATGGGCAACGTCTCACGAGGAACAATTAAAAAATTCTTAACCATCTTCCTTCTAACCATAATCTTAGCAGTTGCCCTAATCCTTTTCTAGACAGCCCGAAGTGTCCCACGACTTAATCCCCGAGTCAACTCTAACACTACAAGTAAAGTCAAGAGCAACACCCAAGCGCAAATAACTAGTATTGTCCCTCCAAAAGAGTATATTACGGCCACACCACCAACATCCCCCCGCAACACAGAGAACTCTTTTAAATCATCAATAACCGCTCAAGAACCCTCATGTCATCCCCCTCAGAATAATCCGCCTATCAGCACAACTCCCAACAGATAGATCAGGACGTACCCTATCACCGACCGACTTCCCCAAGCTTCAGGAAAAGGCTCAGCAGCTAACGCTGCTGAATAAGCAAATACCACAAGCATTCCCCCCAAGTAAATTAAAAAAAGAACTAAAGACAAGAAAGGCCCTCCGCTACCAATTAAAATCCCACATCCCACCCCAGCCGCCACTATTAACCCTAAGGCAGCAAAGTAGGGCGTTGGGTTGGACGCAACAGCAATCAATCCTACAACCAAGGCTATTAATAATAAAGACACAAAATAAGTCATGGTTCCCGCTCAGACTTTAACCGAGACTAATGACTTGAAGAAACACCGTTGTAATTCAACTACAGGAACAATTAATGGCAAGCCTACGAAAAACCCACCCACTAATAAAAATTGCTAACGATGCATTGGTTGACCTTCCAACACCATCAAACATTTCAGCAATGTGAAACTTCGGATCCCTACTGGGATTATGTTTAATTACTCAAATCCTCACCGGACTATTTCTGGCCATGCATTACACCTCGGACATCTCGACCGCATTTTCGTCCGTCACACACATTTGTCGAGACGTTAACTACGGCTGGCTCATCCGAAACATACATGCTAATGGCGCTTCATTCTTCTTCATCTGCATCTACATGCACATTGCTCGCGGCCTCTACTACGGGTCCTATCTTTATAAAGAGACCTGAAATATTGGGGTCGTCCTACTTCTTTTAGTAATAATAACAGCCTTTGTAGGCTATGTACTTCCGTGGGGTCAAATATCCTTCTGAGGTGCCACAGTCATTACAAATCTACTATCTGCAGTACCTTATATAGGTGACACTCTTGTACAATGAATTTGAGGGGGCTTTTCAGTAGACAACGCGACATTGACACGATTCTTCGCCTTCCACTTCCTATTCCCGTTTGTCATTGCCGGTGCAACTATTCTCCACTTATTATTTCTACATGAAACAGGATCAAACAACCCTGCCGGATTGAACTCGGACGCGGACAAGATCTCCTTTCATCCGTATTTCTCATATAAAGACCTTCTTGGCTTCGTTCTAATGCTGTTAGCCCTGACATCACTGACATTATTTTCCCCAACCCTACTCGGCGACCCAGAGAATTTCACCCCAGCAAACCCACTGGTTACCCCACCACATATTCAACCAGAATGATACTTCTTATTTGCCTATGCTATTCTACGGTCCATTCCAAATAAACTAGGAGGGGTTCTAGCGCTACTATTCAGCATTCTAGTACTGTTGGTGGTCCCAATCCTACACACCTCAAAGCAACGAGGACTAACCTTCCGGCCCATCACCCAATTCCTATTCTGAACCTTGGTGGCAGATATAGTCATCCTGACATGAATTGGGGGCATGCCCGTAGAACACCCATATATTATCATCGGCCAAGTCGCCTCAGTTCTGTACTTTGCACTATTCCTCCTCCTTGCCCCACTTGCAGGCTGAGCAGAGAACAAAGCATTGAAATGAGCTTGCCCTAGTAGCTTAGTTTGAAAGCATCGGTCTTGTAATCCGAAGATCGAGGGTTAAACCCCCTCCTAGCGCCCAGAAAAAGGAGATTTTAACTCCCACCCCTGGCTCCCAAAGCCAGGATTCTAAAATTAAACTATTTTCTGATGGACCAATATGGTTACATACTCATGTATAGCACCCCATGTACAGTACAAGAGTATGTCCTGACATCCTACATAATATACTCGTATTATGTAAGTGTTATACAGCTATGTATTATCACCATACACTTATTTTAACCTAAAAGCAAGTACTAACACCTTAAACGTACATAAACCAAATATATGTCATGCAGTTGAATTATATATGTATTATCACCATACACTTATTTTAACCTAAAAGCAAGTACTAATGTCTAAGACGTACATAAGCATATTATTAAGCTTCAGAAATAATCTATTTTAACCCGGGATATAGACGTTCCCCTAAATATCGCACTCACCATTTTCCTTGAACGGACCAACTAGGATTTAATACGACAATCTTAATGCAGTAAGAAACCACCAACCTTGCCACTAATGGCATATCATGCATGATAGAATCAGGGACATACTGTGTAAGTGTGGTATATTGTGAACTATTCCTTGCATCTGGCTCCTATTTCACGGACATGGCATGTGTTATCCCCCCTCGGATAAGTATCCTTGCATCTGATTATTGGTGTAAATACATACTCCTCATTAACCCCACATGCCGGGCGTTCTTTTAAATGCATAGGGGTTCTCTTTTTGGTAGCCTTTCGCTTACATCTCAAAGTGCAGGCGCAAGTAACATCTCAGGGTTGTACATTTTCTTGCATGCGTAAAATAGGTTAATTATTGAAAGACATAACTTAAGAGTTACATTACTCTCTATCAAGTGCATAACATATTTATACTTCTTCAACTTATCCTGATATATACGCCCCCCCTTTTGGTTTTTACGCGACAAACCCCCTTACCCCCTACGCTCAGCAAATCCTGTTCTCCTTGTCAAACCCCGAAAGCAAGGAAGGTCCGAGAGCGTCCAGACTAACAAGTTGAGATATCGATTAGCCATCCGCGTTATATATATATATATGTCATATAGCCCTTAAAAATTTTCCCAAAGGAAAGCCCAGAAAATTCTATTAAATTTATTACTTAATTTTCTCAATCCTAAAAAATCGAACATATTTAATT